TCATCCTCGATCAGCAAGAAGAATATACGGCTCTTAGAGAATGTATCACTTTGGGAATTCCAACCATTTCTTTAATCGATACAAATTGTAATCCCGATCTCGCGGATATTTCTATTCCAGCAAATGATGACGCTATAGCTTCAATTCGATTCATTCTTAATAAATTAGTATTCGCAATTTGTGAGGGTCGTTCTAGCTATATACAAAATTCTTGATTAATAATAAGATAAATAAATCAAATTTTTTTGAGGGAGGGGCTCCCTGTATTTCGATTTAAAAAATCGGTTACTACTCCTGAAGTGTACAAAAGAAAAAGAGAGAAAAAACTGGGGATATTGTGTGATTTGTTTAGTTGGGATCCAAAACTAAAATATAAAATTAAAGTAAATGAAGTAAAAAAAAGGGGGGTCTTGAATCAAAATAATTTAAAGTTCTTATTTCTGTCAGAGGGCAATATGAATGTTTTATCATGTTCCATCACCACACTAATAAAAGAAGGGTTATATGAGATATCTGGTGTAGAAGTAGGCCAACATTTCTATTGGCAAATAGGGGGGTTCCAGGTCCATGCCCAAGTCCTTATTACTTCTTGGGTTGTAATTGCTATCTTATTAGGTTCCGCAGTTCTAGCGATTCGCAATCCACAAACCATTCCAACTGACGGCCAAAATTTCTTTGAATTTGTCCTTGAATTCATTCGAGACGTGAGTAAAACCCAGATTGGAGAAGAATATGGTCCATGGGTTCCCTTTATTGGAACCCTGTTTTTATTTATTTTTGTTTCTAACTGGTCAGGAGCCCTTTTACCGTGGAAAATTATCCAGTTACCTCAAGGGGAGTTAGCAGCACCAACGAATGATATAAATACGACGGTTGCTTTAGCTTTACTCACATCAGTAGCCTATTTTTATGCGGGGCTTAGCAAAAAAGGATTAGGGTATTTCAGTAAATACATTCAACCAACCCCAATTCTTTTACCCATTAACATCTTAGAAGATTTTACAAAACCCCTATCACTTAGTTTTCGACTTTTCGGAAATATATTAGCCGATGAATTAGTCGTTGTTGTTCTTGTTTCTTTAGTACCTTTAGTGGTTCCTATACCTGTCATGTTCCTTGGATTATTTACAAGCGGGATTCAAGCTCTCATTTTTGCCACTTTAGCTGCGGCTTATATAGGTGAATCTATGGAAGGTCATCATTAACGATTTTTTTTTAGGTTAGCCCAATTAATTATAGAATAGTTGGTTTACGTTATGTAAGAAACACTTGTATATGTGATATTTGATATTGCCTAGGTATATATGAGTTAAAGATCTATATAATCTGAATCTGCTCTACTACTTTTGTGAATTTCTATTTAGATAAGGATTCGATTAGAAGTTCTTCCTTTTTATCTGTGAATTGGCTGAAAAAATGATAAAAAAAAAGAACGAAGAATTCAAAGAATGGTTCACAAAAAATAAATGGCATAAAAAAGTCGTATATATATATATATTATGGATTTTTAAAAATCCCGTGGATAGGAACTACTATCAAAGTAATTCTTATGATTCAAGAATTTTATTATATTATTTCAATTCAAGTTTTTTGTTATTTTGGCTGGATTAATCTTAGCGATTACTTAATTAGAATTACGTCCTAAGTCATTGGATGATTGTATCATTAACTATTTCTTTATTTTGGTGTGAGGAACTTATCATGAATCCACTGGTTTCTGCTGCTTCGGTTATTGCTGCTGGGTTGGCTGTTGGGCTTGCTTCTATTGGACCTGGAGTTGGTCAAGGTACAGCTGCGGGTCAAGCTGTCGAAGGTATCGCGAGACAACCTGAGGCAGAAGGAAAAATACGAGGTACTTTATTGCTTAGTTTGGCTTTTATGGAAGCTTTAACAATTTATGGCCTGGTTGTAGCATTAGCGCTTTTATTTGCGAATCCTTTTGTTTAATCCCAGAAATCACAAAATTCTGGATTTTTTTGTATTGTAGTTTTTTTAATTCTATCAAGATTTAACTCCTACAATTATTCATTGAGACAACAATCTTTGGGAAGGACTAATTTGAGGATGGGGAATTAGCACATCGATTCGCTTTCTTCCTTCCCCTTATTCTTTTAGTTTAATAGAAACTTTTTTTTAAGGAGTGTTGCGAAAAAAGGAGGTTTAGGTTTTTTGAACTTGACATAAAACTTGGTCTCAAATTCTAGCTTAATTCTAATAAGTCTCATTATTATTATTGAAAATTAAAAATTTTGGAAAATACGTTTGTAAATAGAATAGGTTTTTGATTCTGTTTACAAATATCCAAATAGGTAAATTAAATTATTAAATTCAAATTTCTTTTTATTTTCAATAAAAAGAATAAAAAAAAAGGGCAGAGTTCTTTTTTTATAGTTTAGCTAGAAGAGGAGATTATATGAAAAATTTAACCGATTCTTTCGTTTACTTGGGTCACTGGCCATCCGCCGGGAGTTTCGGATTTAATACCGATATTTTAGCAACA